GTCAAAGAGGTGAATGATCCGATGGGTTGGGAGGTATACCAATCCGACGGCTGTGTCAGCTAAGCTCCTAGGGAATAAACTAAAAAATAGGTCATCCGTCGCCTCTAAGCTCGACAGTCTCAGTGCAAAATGCCATCAGGTGGCTCTTAGGTTAGGGTTCCCTTTGTTTTACTAAATATAGGAGGTGTGTAAGTGGCTGGTAAAACTGCTGTGGGGCAGTGAACATAATCAAAAATCGACGTTGGCGGCCTATGGCCAGACTGAATCTCGTCGGAGGGTTTCCTTCTGGGATTGAATCTCTTGTACATGGCAGAGTCATATTGATGAGTTACACAGGAGCGTAGCAGATCCTAATTCAGGAGCATTGGAAGACACGTGCATACCAGCAAAGGAGTTTGCCAAACTCTGTTCATTCTTCACATACCGATACCCACATGTCACGGCTGTATGGTTAGTTAGGTTGTTGACAAATTTGACAACGAGGGGTATCACGGCCTGAACCTTGAGAGCGATAAAAGTTCCTCGCATCTCGGTTATCATATCGACCCGAATCTCCAAACCGAGACTATCATACTAATTTGCATCAAAGGGGAAGCTCGTAATTCGCGGTTTTCATACCGCTGGTCACGCCTACCATCACGCCTGAAATCTCGGCGTTGATTGAAGGAAGGTTGGCCACGGCTTGGGGAGAGAAAGATGCATTTTATTGAGTCGCTGCTCATACGGAGCCTTCCAATCCTCAAAGTTTATCGGTTTTCAATGGCAAAGACCACAGGTTTAGACTCCAAGGTTCATGTTTTTGGAAAATCATTCCTCATTCCAGGTACGAATGAAGAGTTCTTACTCCGAGATAGAGTTTTTGATTGCGGATAAGTTATCATATAGATTGAATTGTAGCAAGGTAAGTTAAATGGTCATGGTTCCCTTTTTTAAGCTTTTTAGCTCATCAGCTTGACATTTTTGGTGAAAAAGAGTTTCAAGGGTGGGTGGTCCATATCTGACGCGAGAAAGAGAAGAGAGTCCCAGAACCTGTGCACTAGCACTCGGCGATAGCCTTGCCTTGAGGCAAGATAAGACAAACTGATCGCGCTTCAGCCACTCTGCATATTTTAGATTAAAAACTGGTTTTCCATCTCCTCTTCTCTCCCTTTTTTTTTTTGCTGCTTGTGAAGGAATCGATTAGCTCTCGTAATATAACGAAGTTCACTCGTTAGACCTCCCACCAATAGTTCAGTCGTAAGGTCTCCATAGGAGTGAAATAGAATCAATACCCGGAAATCTCCGAGAATAAGAGGAGCGTAGCGGCCAGGGATTACATGGGAAAAAGAGACTTTGCGCAAGAAAGAATATATTAGTATCGGAATCAGCACAAGGAAAGTATGATTTTTCCCCAGGAGTGCCAAGGAAGACCTTAGGCCAATGTCTAAATTTCAGAGTGACTCATATACCGGAAGCAGATCAGGTAGAGAAGGCGAGGTAAAGGCATCATTAGACAAAGAAATGTTTTGTTAAGGAATACAGAATGTTAGCAAGGAGCGTAGCCTTTTTCCTCAAAAATTCCATAGGAGTTAGAGGAGGAGCAAGACTTCCCAGGTCCATGGTACCGCAATTAGCCTCTTTCGTCGACTCTTGTGAATGGTACTAATCCTCTTTCTGGTCCTACGGCAAAGAATCTTTATAGCCCTCTCTCCGACCCGGAAATAAGGCATAAGCAAAGGAAAGAGTCAACTGCACCCTATACCCCAAACGTATATGAGAATATCTAGGCCAACCTTTAGTATAGTATTGGTTTCGAAATCCCAAGTCAGCAAGAAGGAAGAAGTAAACAATGGAAGCTGCTCGTACCAAGAAATGCCGCATTTGTTTTAAGGTAGTAAAAAGGGGTTTAAGACCATGGTATTTATCGTCAACCGCTAAAGCCCTCGGTTTCTTCCATGCCACTTGTGTCTTTGCTCTTGCCCAAAAGCTAGGAGCGAGTGCGAAGATGCTACGCATCAATCGGTGCGACTACTCTTCTAAAGCTATAGCTTGAGGTCAAAATCTTTGTATACAACTCCGAGAGAGGGGGTGATTTATATTTCCATAGTGAGCCTGCCCCGCGGATGTATTGGAAATGATATCTTGGGACGGATGTAAAGCTAAACAAGCAGAGTGAAAGAGAGGTAGAAAAAGAAGGCCACGTGTTGAGGGAAGGGTTATAGTCTTAGACATAGCGCTCATCGGCTTAGGGGACAGAACCCGCTCCTCGAGAAAGCATGAAGCTTGATGGCTGAACAAATAGTCATCTTTCTAATCTATAAATCGCATGTCGGAAGCGCACCCACCAGTCTTCTTATTCTTCTTGAAAGCAGACCACTTATAGCTAAAGGAGTGGAAACCCAACTCGATGGCCAGCTTGAGTTAAGAGGTAGAACCAACAGTTCGTCTCGTTCAACATGGGAAGCCCCTCACGAGGATTGAATCATGAAGATTCGAATTGGGACGAGGGGTAGTGGTCTTGTTTCGACGAAAAGGGAGAGAAAATACGTCACATGAGCAAGTTGAGACCACTTGTCAACGGCTGAAAAAGAACCTTTGGTTAGCCAGCTTTACCTACGGAAAATAGGAAAAATCTTCTGTTCAGAGCAGCTCTCTCTATTAAAATGAAAGCCGGAATCCGAAATAACCTTAAATTAAAGAGAGGGAAGCGAGAAGACCTTGAACCACACAAGATCCCCCTCCTTCGAGGAGCGAATGGCCCAATCACTGATAGTTTTTTTTTGTTGCAGCCTCATTTTGATGCGACTGCCTCGGAACTGGAACAATATAATATAAAGAAGAATGACCCGGTGCTTGAAACATCGATACGCTTTTTAGACTGCTGAGACATACTTCTCTTCTGGTCTGCCTCCCGACTGAAGAAGGAGGTTCAACCGGACGAATCACGCAATAGGCCTTCTCCTTTCTTAGTGAATGGAAGCAGCTTAGAACACGGCCGAAGAGAAGGTCGAGAGTAGAAGTACGCCCCGAAACAGAGGAAATCGTTGCAGACCAAGTCCCGAGAGGAACCAATACGCTCAAAAACCACTGAATTTAGGCTTCAAGGGTGGACACAGGTTCCGCAAAGGAATCGAATGTAGTTCATTCAAGGCTCAAGACAGAATTAGTGGGAAGCGCATCCATTTCTATTGAAGCGCACCCATCTCTATACATCAACGGGTTTGGTGCAAAGATTCTCTCATTATGTAGTACCAGGATCGTCATCTGTCTCAGTCCCACCGAACTCGCACTTTATCAAAGAGATTTTCAACGAAAGACCAGATTGGGTTGGCGTTCAGCGACGAGTATCCCCCATATCTCTTAGCGGAGTGAAAGCAGCTTGGAACACAACCGAGGACAAGGAGATCCTAATACTATCCCGGAAAGTCTTAGCGTCCGTTTTGGTACCGCCAGGGTTCTTGTTATTTCAATACCGTCATCGTAGCGAGAGGAATAATAGAAGAAAGCTCCATCGATCTCGTTTTTAATGCGACCCATGGATCAGAAAATACCTAAGAAGAGCGATTCCGTGGGCCTACTTTCCTTTCCGAGTAACTGACAGTCACAAGACTTGGAAACGACCAAAAGAAGAAAGGGGAAATTCCTATTCGTCCATCAATAAGAGGAACGTGAGGCTATCGGTCCACTAATCATATGGAATTTCATCCCAAGCCAGCAACTGAGAAAACAGCAGATCTTGGTGCTACTGTCGCAAACCCAGAACATTTAAAGCTGGGTGGCGGTGATAAAGAGGGGTCATGCATTTACAGAATTCCTCATTGGTCTCGCAGCTCTACCACCGATGGAATATGACCAAAAACCACTGGGAATTTCACTGAAAAGGTGGGTTCCCTGAAGGGATATTGAATGCCATACATTTTTTGTTATCTCTGCAACTCTTACTGCCGCTGCAACAGAATTTAGTTGAAAGCTAACCGTCCCAATCAACTCGATCCACGCTTTCTTTTGAGTCAACTCGACAACACATTCCTCGGCCTGATCTGAAATCTTAGGGTGCTATCAGAGGCGGAATGCCCTTAAATTACTAGAAATCCGGAAAATGGCACTAGAGCTCCACCTTTTTGTCTTTCTGATCGACCTGAAGCGTGGGCATCGTCCTTTGCCATAAGCGATTCTCGAAGATTATCACATTCGATTCAAGGAGATGAAGACTGTGCCTTCGACCGCTGAGAAGTGGATTCAAACTACGGATACGCAGCCCTACTAATAGCTAATAGAAGGGGCGGAGACCAGCAACTTTTTTAACAGCACACAAGCTATATCTTCACGTCCATGAGAACCAACGACAAAAGTGAGAAACAATTCATCCCGGGATCCCGTCATGTTTGAAGCTCTGAAATTACCTTTAGCCTCTCCCCGGTTCTATGTACCAGCCCCCTCGAATCAGAGAAGGAACCGAGAGACGCAGGAATCAAAGTCAAATTCACACTCATACGAATTTCAGGGAAAACCATTCCATCCTTCTAGCAGGAATAAGAGTGGATCCTACATCCATTCAAAAAGGCACTAAGACATCCAATCGAAGAAAGTGGAAGTCATGAAGGAGAGGAAGCGGAAGCTAATAACAAAAGGAAGAGAAGAAGCGAAAACTCCTATCCGATCAATGAAAGGAATGACTAAATGCCAAAGGCACTGAAGTGAAGGTTCAACGGAATCAAGAAATGGTTCTGACCTTTATCCCCAAACCCACAATGATTGATTCTGGAAAAAAAGCTTCGACTAATACAGAAAAAGGTAATTCAAAAAATGCTTAACTCATGCCGATTCCACAAGTGTATTTCACTCAATTGCCTTACTGACTATTACTGACATAGGGCCGTCTATTAGTGAAATAGTACTGGAAATCGCTAGAAATCAAGTACGAACTGAAAAGTCACATCATCTGAAGCAGCAGCCTCGATTTGAGACCTAATTTGATACGGGATTGGCGACTGGAATTGAACAAGCTACTTTTACTGTTTACGAGAGGAATCCTTAATCCCCCCTGAAACCAGGGAGACTCATTCTAATACTGGAGTTCAAGCTCCTACTTCGAAGTAAGCCTATTGGTTGTTTCGAAGCTTAGTAGCTAAAGCGTACTTGCTTGTGCGTGTTGCTTACTTGCGTGTGAAAGGGGGTACGCGGATTTGGGCTGCTAAGTGGAACCAGACCATTCCACTTGCCATTTGCACTCTCCTAGGGTGCGATCGTAGGGAGCTTGCTTTGAATCAGCAAATCCTGGTTTTTCTCATTCGGGACTAAAAGGAGGCGACTACTCTTTGACTCTGGTTTCTGAGTCACAGTTGCTAACGGGCAAATGCGTGTGTACTAGTGTAGTGCTTGTGCTTGCTCATTAGAGGATGCCCCGGTAGTCAGTAGGGGGCCAATAACTTGAGTTAGAAGTAGGAGACGATCAAAGTTATCTTATTTATATAGGCTATTTGCGCTTAACGAGTTAGAAGATGTTGCCAATGACCGGGTATCGAGAAGAGTTGGATGCGAACCCCTCCCATGAGAAAGAAGCCTAGCAGCCCCGATACGCCGAGACCTCTTATTCCGGTCCTTAGGCTAACTACAACTAGTTAGGAATTGCGTAAGAGAAGAGACGTCGTAAGTAACAATAGCGCAAAAGCAGGCGGTGGAGATCCGCAAACAAAGGTAACCGGATGCCTGGGGCTTAGGACAAATAACGTCCGGAGTCTCTTAAGAAAGGAAAAAAAAAAAGATGAGGAAGATAAGATAATAAATCTTATTGTGGAGAACGTGGACAAATATATATCCACCTATAATATAAAGGTCAAATATTAGAGGAGTTTCCGAGGGCGGACCAGTATATACAAACTCCCGCTTTTTTATCCAGTGTCGTTAAAGATTTGCAAAACGACTACTCTGGATTGTCTTCGGGAAATGTGGGGCTGACCGTCCTCCGTACTATACATAAGAATCTTCAAAACTACTTTTCCCAGGTAGGACAATATAAGAACAATGTAATTTATGACTCTTTCCAAAATCTTCTTAAAAACTACCGATAAAGGGCAAGTAGCTTGATATTGGTTCGAATCCAATTCGTGAGAAGAAGGGAAATTGTTGCACCGTGGACTCTGATTCAGTAGCGGCAGCAAATCCTTCTCTATTCTACGATCTGATCTTGTCTGTTGAAAATCGTCTTAAATCGGAGTTCCCCCTTACAACTTCTTCTGGGTGTCTACTAGTGTCCTGGGCAACTTAATAGCTTATTCAAACTAAAGGAATTTATAAAGGAAGATGAATGTGCAATTCCATTTAAATTTAATGGTTGTACTGCTACTGCTTCTTTTAGCTGCTCCGGTATCGGGGAAATTAGGACATATTCCATATTCTCTAGAGGAAGCGCTCCTTGCCTGAGGAATAGCCGTCTTTCGCACTCTTGGGATGAGATTTTCTTTTTTCAATAGCTGTTCATTCTTCCTTTCTCCTCGAACTAGAACTAGGAGATATGCCCGCTATTACTAATTCCTAGGGCATTGAATAAGCTAATACCATTTTAGGCTATTAAGGATTTCGTTCCCCACGGTATAATATCTGTGTCAAATCTAGCAAACCCAGGGAGCCCCAAGCAGCTTGCCTATTCTTCTATTCTCCGATCAGTCAATAGTCTGTTTGAACTCCTAATGGAAAGACCTTGTTTTTCGCCTCAATGCCATTGGCTTTCATTAAGTCCAATGAAAATCGTGCCAGTTTTATCCAACCCCGTCGTAAGCATATTAAAAAGCCGATCTCACTTCCTTCAGTCTATTTTTCCCGGCAGTTGCTATAGAATGGAGTGAGTTTCGCTAGCCCATTAATTAGGTTATCACCTCTTCGTGCTATTAAGAAGAAGGAGTAGCCTTTCTCTCCATATGCTTGTTCGAATCGAGACTTATTTGAATAATGTCAGCTTCCCCCTCTTCTTTCGTCTATGTTTTGGGTAAAGCGGCTAAATCCTATGGATAAATTCGCTACGTGAAAGCTAAAAGCTAAGCTAATCGAATCCGTACTCCTTTCTTATCTTATAACCCTTGTCTCCCATAGCCAATGGCTCATTTGCTTCCTGGAGAGCTGGGATAAGACTCAATCAGCCTATTGGTTTGGTTCTTTCGGTTCGTCAGAGTCAAATCTATCTCATCTTATTTAAAGATTAGAAAATGCCATTCATCAAAGAAATTCTCTCCCTCACTGTGGTCAGTCTGCTTTTCTGCTCATCAAGCTAATCAGTAGCCTGCCTTACGATACGAGGGCTAGTCTAATTTCCAATGTTAACCAAAGCGCTAATCTCTTCTAATCCCTTCGCCTGCTAACTCATTAAAGTAAACAAAGTCAACCGTGTGATAGAATGCTTTCATGCCCGGAATGACTTCCCGAAGGAAAGGACTTAGCGCTTGAAACTCCTAGCTCAACTAGCGCTTCGCACCTTGCTTGACTGCCTTTTCACACTCATACTAGGAGTCAAAGAATGAACTCTTTACTGAGCTATTGCATAAGAGAGAGCTCTTTCTTTAGTATGAGATATCCGATCATGGTCCATCTACTTCTTCCTCTATTGATTCATGTGCTTAACGCAGGGAAGTCGGACTCTATAAATTCCTTTTCACTGGGAACAACTCCTGGTTCATTAGTTCAAGCGGAATCCAATAACTGTAGTGCCTCACTTTCCTGAAAGCAGGAAGCACCGCATTCTTCTTATTATACGAATACAAGCTGCTTGCTTATCGGCTGTTGTCACAATTGAATTAGAATTAGCTACGATCCAAAATAATATCGTAGTATAGTGGCTGTGACGTGAACAGCGCTTCGCTCCTCATATAGGCTGCACCGTGCTGACCCATTCCCATTCAATCTGTAGGGAAAACTCCTACCGCCTCTCTTCCAACTAGAATGCTTTTTTGCAGTTCTTGTTTTGCTCCTCATTAAGAAGCACACCGGGCTTGCTTAGGTCTTCGGAATACGCAAGCGGTGTGTCTTTAACAACAACTATACAAATGAAATAAAAAATGAAAAGTGATACAGGAAGCAGTTTCCAGTGGAACTATTCACCGAAGAGCCTTACTACCAGAGCTAGTAAGCTAGCGGAAGAGCTCAGACTATAGATGAAGAGCTACTATCATCAAGAGAGGGATTAAACCCTTTTCCGACAGACTGCTCGAATGGACAGACTCATTAAGAGAAGTGCGACCTCAGCACTGCATCTATCGACCGGGCTAACTGCCCCCCGTTTCCCGAAATACTTATTTTGCATGGGCCTATTCCTATCTATAAGTGGAATTCCCTTTCTAGGCCTAAAAGAGGGTCTTTTATGGGGGTTCATGTCCCTATAGTGACCTATTGCCCTTTTTCTTGGGTTTCACACTAAGACTAATGAGCTCTAAAATGAGACTTGGGGATTGCTTCTGCCCTTACTGTGCTTCCAACTACCGCCCACTACATTAGTAAAGTTTAAAAGCAGCAGCTAGCTTTATTGACTCCACCAGAGGTGCGTAGCGAGGTAGGTGCCGATTTCCTATTAGCTTGTGTAACTCATGTCACCTAACGAATCAATTAGCTGTTCTGATGAGCGAGTTTGCTATATTTTGTGTGTCTACATGGTTGATTGGCCGGCATCCCCACTACTTTTATTTATTTCGTCCCCCTGTATGCTGTGTACCGCGTGCTGGCTTCACTCCACTTGAAGAGAGTCTCTTAGTCACCAGTGTATTAGAGTTAAGAGAGGGGGCGGGCATATCTTTCTAAAGGACGGGGATTCGTGTACTGATTGCTTGCCTTAGCTTCCTTCTAATGCTCGAACTACACTCTCCTAGCTTCTTGCTTCCTAGTATCAGGCCTATGGTCCATCCAAAGGCAGGAGCTTTACGACACTTCCTTACTCGCCTTTATTATATTATAAAATATAAAAGGCATATCTTGAAGACATAAGTCGCTTAACTGCTTGCTGCGCCTATTACCTCTTTGCTTTCTTGCATCTCGAAACTTATTCAAGGTATACTATCTCCTATCTCCTATCTTATATGAGATAGCTTTCACAGGGATTCTTGCTAAAAAGAAATTAACATAGAGAGCGACTAGAGTTCACTTCAGGAATAGGGGTTGATAAAAGGAAATCCCTATGCAGCAGTTTATGATTTTCAACCTAACAGGGACAGACAGAGGCATTGACATATCAAATTTATCTCGTTTCCCTTTGAGCAGATCAGAGCTGATGACAAGAGAGAGACCAGTTAATTAGGGTGCCCGGGGCATGCGCTCTAACTTGGATAGTTGCACGAAAAAGGGGAAAGCCCGACTCAACTTAACGCAAGGGCTCGTTGCAGACCGGGCGTAAAGCATGGAATTCTGCCTAACTAAGTTTGATCGGGCCTTAAAGCCTATCCTTTTATGGATACCTCGCTTCGCCTGTTTAGGAGACAACAAGGCCCCTTTCTTTTTGGAATGGTGTGCTTTCATTCCATTTATGGGGATTTCACTTACTTATAAATAAGTAGGGAGAAGCGCTAACAGTCGAGCCTGACGCTTCTTTTCTTCACTTTGGCATCATACAAGCTACCCGCGGTTCAATCAGGCTTCGAATACGCAGATGTAGGAGTATGCCCCTTGGAGTGGGCCTAAAGATAAAGAGAGTATTGCTATCTAAATAAAACACGACAGGAGATCGAGCCACAAACAGGACAAATCGCAGAAGCAGTTCTAATCTAAGACACTCGACCAGGAGCTTCTACGCGGATTAGACACCCACCTAGCCTACCAGGTTCCCAGTTCCGTCCGGGGGCTTTGTCTGCTGTCTTGCTCTGAGTAGAGTAGGGTCGGCCAGCATGCTAGGCATTGGAAAAGGAGACCGACCTTCTGTACCATATCCTGTTCCCAGACCCATTATATAATATAGAATCGAAGTGTAATGGCCCAGGAGGATAAAAGAGTAAGAAAGAGTAAGCCAAGCAGTAACTAATCATGCGTCGTGTGAAACACTAGGAGTGGGGATCCATTTGGGGATACAAGGGCCCGACTTAATCTCAAAAGAAAAGAGAGTACTCGCGAACGCCTCCTGTGTGTAAGGCTTAGCTTCCCGATTCACCATTTAACTCCTCTTGCCAGTCCATCTTTTCCAAGCGCATAAGACAACTGTAGCAGAGATCGGCTAAGCCATAGCGCTGGTTCTATTCGAATGCAGGGTCTATAGAAGAGGATAGTTCCGGATAGTTGGCCTTGGGGCTTTTCATCCATAATGATATGGAAGGGGTCCTCCATCACAAGAAAGCATGTCGCCTGGCCCTTCCTCTTTGGTTTGGTTTGCTACGCCCGAAGCCCCACTTCATACCAGTGACGCTCTTCAGCCCTTGATTCGTGTCGAAAACGATCGAACTCATTGTCTCTGGGGTTAAATCACCTGTTTAGGCACTTCTCTTCGTCTACCCTTGACCTTTTCCCTTTGGGTTCTCAGACCCGTAGGATAATCGATCAAATATCCTACGCATCATTATCCTACGCTAGGCATGTAACGAAGATTCTCCCGCTTTTGGTAACTGGGTTGCATTAGGGGGTTCGGACTATCTTCTTGTATCAATTTATCTACCTGTTACATCGTCTTGTTGCTCTTCATAGAATAGCTAGTAAATGAGATTAGTTAGCAGGCTTTATTCGTAAATAAGGAGACGGACCGGATAGAGCGATCCCCCTCGTGTAGGTGGGGAGGGCGAACTTCTCTATTTCCCTGCTAGTGCACTACTTCCTTTTCTCTGTTTAAGGCCCTTCTCCCTCTTAGTCATGTGCTCGTGTGTTCTTGTTATCAAGGATTGGCATCACCAGGTTGAGATTAGTAGGGACGAAACGAAAGTAAAGAAGAAAGCGGAAGGCTGTGTTCTAGTTTCAGAATAGGATAAGGAAGGAAAGTAAGATCTACTAAAATAAAAAAAAGAAGTAGAAAGAATCAGAGCTAATTCCGACTTTCCGGTCATATAAACGAGTGGGCGTCTATGAGTTAGTTGGCTTCCCTTTCTTTCATGATAGAGTCTCTAAGAGAGAATGCGAGGGTTCCGCCTGAGTGGATTGAGGAAAGATTGACTATTTGAGTCATACATAATGCCTTAGCGGCTTATATAGAACCTTTTCCTGAAAGAGTTGGGTGACTTCTCCGCTGGCACTATAGAATATGAACTGAAAGACGAGAATGATGAGACGAGTCAAAATTTCTCCATTCTTATTGATTTGAGTTGAGTCATAGAGCTCTATATATTTCATAGGCAGCCCAGCCCTTGTTAGTTATTATAGAGAGTCTTCTTTCATTCATATTAGCCTATGTAAAGATTATAAGTATCCCTGTTCTCTCTTTCTATTCTTAAGGGCCATCGAATGTCTGGGAAAGAAGAATGAATCTGATTTCAATAGCGAAACTAAGGTCTTTTTCATTGAGTTAAGATGGTAATAAGGGGCTTAATTGTGAAAGAAAGACCCCTTACCACAAGAAATATCATACCAAAAGATAAAATGAAAAAATTGGAAAAACAAATATAGATCGATGATATATTCTAAGACTCCTCCTAAGCGCGTCAACATTTTAATCGGAATCTTTCTTTTCCCAAGGAAATGAAAAATGGAAGAATCTATAAACAGCCGAACTAACCCTAAAAAAAAAAGCTAGCTGACCTAATGAGCGTAGGCACAAAAGATTCGTGTATATACCGAACGTAACGAAAATTCGGAAAAAGGCTATAAAATGCCCTATCCCAGTTATCTAAAAAAAAGTGGAATAAGACTAGGGTGAGAAGTCCTCCAGATGGTATACCGACATGGGCTGACCAATCTCTCCCATCCTCATCCAAAATAGGAGACGACAAAAACGAAGAAACAAGACTAAAAGTATACTTATTCCCTATTAAGGGTTCTAGCTTTTCTAAAAGACGTGAGCGCGAGATCATATTTAATGAAGGAGTAAGGTCAAAATAGTAAAGCATTTCTACTTTACTCCATCCAACCACCTCTACATAAAAATCTCGTAAACTCTTATCTTTTTGAAAGCCGAAGGAATTGTCACAAAAAACAGAAGAAGAACAAAATGCCTAAGAGCTATGCATCTGTTAGTGCTATGCCCAACATAAGGATGGAATTAGCAAGATTTTTGGGGGTCATAGCCTATAGGCTTAGGTTCTGGAGGCGGTCGATAGGTAGGCACCCTCGTGTTTAATGCACTTTACTTGTCAAAGATAACCCGGTCAGCAAAAGAAAGAAATTGTCGACGCCTACGCTGACCATTGCTTTGACCTTTCCAATTTGACTGTTGAACAGGAGCACTCTGGACTGTCGAAGCGATGGGAGCTACCTGGTGTGGCTGCTGATTTTGATCTTGTTGGGATGAAGGATATTCCTTTTGTTGCCCTAATTGGAGTGGAGCACAGGAGTATTGCTGTGGAGGTGGTTGACTCTGAACTTGAGATTGCTGGTAGGTTTGGGAGTGGAACTGTCTTTGCTGAGAAGCAGGTTGTTGCTGCTGGGTTGTCACAGCTTGGACGTTGTTCCATCTCCCCCTACGTCCCCTTTGGTTTGGTTGCCGCAGATTTGCTGGGGAAGAGGGGGGGCCCTGGATCCTAGACATCCCCGATGTCTTAGGATATGGTGCTAAAAGTCCCGAACTGAGGGAAAGCTCTAGGGAAGAACCCTTGCGCACCAAAATGGAAAAAGCCCTTTCCCCTTTCTCTAATAATAAGGTAAGGCTATGAAGCATCTTAGAGTATTCCATTCCGTTTTTCAGCTGGATCCGGGCCTCTTGTTATTGTTCGGCCTGAAACAACTGTATTTAGTAGAGAGAGAGGGCTTTTTCGAAAGGCTATCAACTGAAACGTTTACGTATATAGATATAGTGAGTGTGCGTGCGGGGTGTAGGTATACCACTTACGAGAAAGAACCCCAAGTCAGTAAAGTAGTTAACCAAAGACAAGTAAGTAGTTCGTCAGTTCTTCCTCTGACGCCTCCCGTTCATTCTTCTTCATTTCATCATCTTTGTTGTGTTGTTCTGTTCATAGGTCCCAAACCCTTCTTAGCTTAGAAAGCCCTCTTCCCTCTACTTAAGTTAAGAAAAAGAAGAATGCTGCTTGATTGAACGAACATTGTAAGAACCTTTCTAACTGACACCCCAGTCATAATGCCACCCACGTCTTTTTTGTTCTTTTGAACAAAAAGTCCAATTTTTTTGTCTTTTTGATTTGAGTTCATAATAACTGGCAGGTTTCATTAATGAAAAGAGAAGCGGTTTTTTTTCCATCTGCTAGCATTGTGGTTTGGAATCGATTCTTTATCAACGGCCCACCCTTTCTTTGAACCTTGTCAATGATCGAACTTAAAGATATGAACTGAGTGCCATTTGATGAGTAACTGAGAACAAAGGAGAGGGATATGGAAAGAATGAAGTAATGAAAGAGGAAGTCATTGCTAGTAGTAACGACTTGTCACGATCCATTGGTTCATATAGAATCCATGTCCTAGGTGTATCAAAAAACATTCTTTTCGCTAAGCGTATATAATAAAATAGAGTGAAAGGGTCCACCCCGAAAGCAAGGGGATACTAACTAACAGCTGAGTCCTCTCCGAACCGCAGGAGATAGTTGCCCATCATACGGCTCACCAACTTCACTTGCCTCTATGGGAGGCTCGCTCCGGGCAGGTTCGGATCACTTACAATACACGGCTCTACGAAGGTGGGTTAGGAAAGTTTTAAATATGATTTTTTTCCTGTATTTGTTCGATGAGAAATGCGAGTCTGTTTTGTCCACTTTCTCCATCCCCCTCTATCAAAATGAGAAAAAAGGAATTTATTCTTCTTATTCCCGTGTTTGATCTCTTCCATCTCTGCCTCGCTCGTTGTCACCTATGTTGAAGAAAGGTTTGGAACCCTGTAGAGAATGAAGAGGGGCCAAGGCTCTTCCTCTCAACAGTGCTTTTCGAGGCTCCAATCTCCTCCCTGAATAAGTAAGGCCCGTTAGCCTGGGCGAAGATGGGGATAAAGAGTAAGGATGGAAGCCCCCTTAGCTCTGCCAGGCACTGGACAGGGGTTAGTAAATGTGTAGAGCCAAGTGTAGTGTGGTCTAGTAGTAGGCACTTCTAGGCCCCTTCCCGGCTACTGGATTACTCCAGTGCTTCGGGTACTACGGACCCTCTGCCATCCATTGCAGCGGAGCCGTTTCATGAGCAGGGGGGCTAAGCACAGTTCTTTGAATCAAACGTTGAATGAAATCGATTCTTTTTTAGATATCCAAATAGAAATCGGATAGGATAGATGGATGGATCTATCTTTCTATTCATATAGATTACTAAAAAAAATGGATTTATTAAGTAGCGTAGCAAGAAGCCCCAAATCCTTGATTTGGCCAGGAAAGACTGCACTGCTTTGGGCCCAGGAAGCGAAGGGAATGAGCTCGGCTGCTTCTCCTCCACACTTCTTTTTCTCCGTGCCCGTTCCGCATGCGCTTCGCGCGCAATTGGCGCTTTGCTCTCCTCTTATTCTTCATTGGACGGTTCGGATGGACTTCGCCGTTCTTTCCCAACTAAAATAGAAAAGGTAGGTTATAAACCTCGAGATGTCGATTCGTTTTCCGCCCCCAATGAGATGGGGAATTTGTAACCCCCTATTTAGACTTTCGGGCCCTTCATCTTTCTGAATCGAGACCCGGCCCGGCTCGCGTCGTTCCAACAACCGGCGGGGAGCACCTCAGTATACGATCGCGCGCAGTAACTGGGAGTCCTATTACACTTAAGGCCAACTTCAATTCACCAAACCAAGGTTCATCTCGTGTAGTGATTGTGGACTCGTACAAGGATATTGAGTAGACGGTTGATGTATCAGACTCGACCCTATCTTTCGTAGCATGCATTCCCATCCGTGTCGCAACTGATTCGGTAAGCTACGTGTCCGGTGCACGGAGAACTGCCTTCGGTCCCCAAAACTGACTTACTCGTGGCAACCTTCCGGCCGCCCAACGACCTATAACGCTAGTCACTACTCCCACTGGGGCTAGGAAGTAAGCCCCACAACCCAAAGCGGCGAAAAACAAATAGAATTTGCTACAAAAGCCGGCTAACGGGGGTATTCCTGCGTATGAGAACATAGTAATGGAGAAGGTAATAGCCAAAATAGGATTCGTTTTGGCTAGAGCGCCCAAATCAGCTATATATTTGACACGGGTTTGCCGTAATGCTGAAACTATGGCGAATGCATCTAGCGTCATTGATGCATAAATAAAGATACCAATTAGTAGTGATTGAATTCCTTCTATGGTTCCACATGAGAAACCAGTACGAATATAACCTACATGTCCAATTGAACTATGAGCTAGAAGTCTTTTGACTTTCGTTTGGGCCATGGCGGCCAGTGCTCCTAAGATCATAGAAGCAATGCTGCAGAAAAAGAAGATTTGTTGCAATGTAGCTCCATAAGAACCATAAATAGAAACACGTGAAATATTAGCAGAAATAGAAATTTTAGGCGCAATAGAAAGGAATGCTGTAACCGGGGTGGGTGAACCCTCATAGATATCAGGTGCCCACATATATAGAGTCAAAAGAGATATTGAGTCCGAAGGGGAGGGGGTTTTCTTCGGGGCTCGAGAGATGGAATAGAGAGGGCCCTACAAGTTTTGAATTCGCCGCTGGGGAATTCACACGAAAGGGAACGAGGAATTCTCAACGAAAAAAGTGCTCTCTGAACCGAACGTGAAAGTCGTTTTCCATCAGACGGCTGTTCCCGTAACTCTACTCTCGACTTGGATTATATATCCAAAAAGGTCCGCTCTCGGCCATTCCACACGCTGCCTAGCGGAGGCGTGGTTATCTGAAGTGGATTCTCTCCTTTGTAGTAGATGCCGAACCTGCTGTGCCCCATTGACTAAGAAGGGGGCGGGCGCAGCAGCTACATGGACCCCTTCCTTTCTGTTGTTGCCAGCGCTTTCCCGGGCCGAGCCGGAATAAAGGGCAGGCAAAGCCCGAAGGCTGCTATCCCAATAGGCCAGCGGGCGGAACGAGGAGAGGGCCCGGCAAATCATACCACGGCGGTCAAAAAAGCGTGTTCCCTTCAGATAAGACGCACCGTAGGCCATCCTCGGCCTTCTTCGTTTTCGATGAAAAACAAATCAAATCTCGATCTCCGAAAGCGTTTTCCTTCCCCCGCCGCATCTCCCTCCCTTCGTCGAGCCTTTCCTTTAATGGTTGGGGGAAGCATTCCCTTATCTGAACTTGGCGGGCATTCTTTTCAGCCGGGGGTGGTTTTGGTTTTTTTTGAACATAGGCTCAAACATGATTTGAAGGATCCTAGCTACGCCATGCCTTCAATACAAAATCTGGAAAGCTGCAGGGATGACAAAAAGAGGGCGCTTTCCTGTATTGCACTGAAAAAAAAGGACCTAAGATAAGAGCGTCTTCTCTTAGTCTCTTAGGTTTCTTCCTCCCGCGCCCGCCGCCGCCGCCCGGCCCGCGTTATAGGGGAAGATTAGCAAAGCGGGAAAAGACAGAGGGAGGGGGAGCAGCATCTTATTCTCTTCGCGAGAACTTCCGGATCGGAGAAGCATTCGGAACGGGCTCCGCCTTCATTTCGTTGGCAGAAAGGATCCAATCCATAAACACGGAAACGAAACAAAGTTCGTTCCCTTTCGTCAAGTAGGTAAAGTAGGCATACGAACCACTTTGCCTTAGACTCTATTGGAACAAAGCAAAGAAGGAGGCGGAATGGAGAAAGGAAAGGGACAAGGGCGGTCTTGCTTGGCGCGAAGGCTGCTAGTTCGGGGGTAGAGTACAGTACTAAAGGTCCTCGGACTTCCAGGCGGTTTTTCTTTTGGGCAGCTGTTCACCGTTGGATCTCGCCAATACAGCCCCCTATAGTTTTCGTTACCGAGATATCTTTTTTTTTCATTGTTCCCAGGGATTTTTTGGGTAATCTGCTCCCATGCTGCAAACAGTCAAATCTGAACTGAACCTTGTCGCTCTTCTTTCCTTGCGAGCAGGAAGCACACCAGCAGCGTGCGTTGCGTGATTCTACTGTGTTTTTTGCACTTGACTGGGTGGACAGTTGACCGGAAGAGAACTTCGATTCGCCCGGCCAGCAGGCGGGCGGCGTGCTTATCTTGTGTGACAACACTACAGAGCGAGTAGCTCTTCTAGGCGGGCAGCTGTGTGACAAGACTACAGAGAAAGCGGCGCTTTCGTGTAACATGCTATGGTCTCAACGCCCTTACGAGGTAGTGATGAGTTTCACGCGCTCTAAGCCCGGCCCGCGCGCGGCTAGGAAGATTGGCCGCAATCTGAGCGGTACCACCCACCCTACCCTACCACCTATAGGCGGCCGTCCGTCCTACAGCCGCCCGAAAAGGAACTGCAGTGATCTTGAATAGGAATCCTACAGCGATAAATAGAATCCCCATAAAAATACCACTAGATCGAGCACCAGTGATTTCGTATCCGGTCAAAATCTTGGCTAATTGATCGAAGTGGGTAGCTC